TATAAGTTATTTAGAAGAACCGGATTTTCGTCGAGCCGTAATAAAAGGATCTATGCGCGTTCAAAGGCGTAAAATGGTTATTTGGGGACCCTCTCAAGGAAATCCCCATTCCCCACTTTTTTTGGAAAAAATGGAAGATTTTCCTTTTCCTATATCCAACCTAATGAAACTTTTTTTTAATATTAGAAATTGGTTGGGTAAAAAGTCAGAATTCGAAATTTTAGATCAACAATTCCAAATAAAAAAAAATAACCAGGAAGACGCAATAGAATTCTGGGATAACATTCCATATGCACAAAAAACAAGAAGTGTTCTGTTACTAGCTCAATCAATTTTTAGAAGATATATTAAATTACCCTTATTGATAATAGTTAAGAATATTGGCCGTATTTTATTACGGCAATCTCCGGAATGGTATGAGGATTTCCAAGATTGGAATAGAGAAATTTATCTAAAGTGCAGTTATAATGGTCTTCAATTCTCCAAAACAGAATTTCCTAAAAATTGGTTAAGAGAAGGTTTTCAGATCAAAATCCTATATCCTTTTCATTTGAAACCCTGGCACAGATCTAAACTACGACTCTCTGATAGCGATCCAAAGCAACAGGATGATTTTGATTCTTGTTTTTTAACAGTTTCGGGAATGGAAACAGAATATCCTTTTGGTCCTCCTCGAAAAACACCTTCCTTTTTTGAACCCATTTTTAAAGATATAGACTATAAAGTCGAAATAAGAAAATTCAATTTTAGAGTTCGAAGAGTTTTTAAAAAAATAACAAAGAAACAAGCAAAAGCTGTTTTCTTTGTAAAACAAATAATAAAAGAACTTTTAAAAGGAACAAAAATTCCATTATTTATACCGAGAGAAATATATGAATCAAGTCAAACTCAAACAGAAAAGGATTCTATAATCAGTAATAAGAAAATTCATAAATCACTTAGTCAAAATCGAGCTACAGGTTGGACAAATTATTTACAGGCAAAAGAGGAAATGAAACATAGAATTGATAGAAGAAACACAATCATAAATCAAATAGAAATAATGAAAAAAAATAAAAAGAATAATGGAGAATCACCCCCAAAAATTTGGAAAATATTAAAAAGAAAAAATATTGAATTAATAATTCAATTTTGCATTGAAAAAATATACATTGATATCTTTCTATGTATCATTAATATGCGTAGAATCACTCTACACCTTTTTATGGAATCAACAAAAAAAATTGTTGAGAAATACATTGACAATAATAAAAGAAATCAAGAAAGGATTAATAAAACAAAACAAAATAAAATTGACTTTATTTCGCCTATGACTATAAAAAAGATATTTGATAATCTTAGAAATAGTAAGCGAAAGTCACATATTTTTTTTGATTTATCTTACTTGTCACAAAAATATGTATTTTTAAAATTATCACAAACCCAAGCAATTAACTTCAATAAGTTAAGATCTATTCTTCAATATAATGGACCATCTTTTTTTCTTAAGAATGAAATAAAGGATTTTTTTGGAAGACAGGGAATATTTTATTCCGAAATAAGACATAAGAAACTTCCAAATTATGGAATGAATCCATGGAAAAACTGGTTAAGAGGTCATTATCAATACGATTTATCTCAGATTACATGGTCTAGATTAGTCCCCCAAAAATGGCGAAATGGGATAAATAAATGCCATACCTCTCAAAATAATGATTTAAAGAAATGGTATTCCTATGAAAAAGATGAAAAAGACCCTTTTTTTGATTACAAAAAAAAACAAAATTTGAAAGTCTATTTATTATCAAATAAAGAGGAAAATTTTAAAAAAAACTATAGATATGATCTTTTATCATATAAATTTATTCATTCTGAAACTAAGAAGAAATCCTGTATTTATAGATCATCATTAGAAAGAAATAAGAAGCAAGAAAATTCCACCAGAAATAAAGAAAACTTTTTTAACATACTCAAGAATATTCCTATCAAGAATTATCTAGGAAAAAGTGATATTATATATATGGAAAAAAATACGGATAGAAAATATTTGGGGTGGAAATTTAATACAAATATTCAGGTTGAACCTAATAAGGACCAAATAAAGGATCAATTTCATATTTTTTATCTTCCAATTGATTCAAATTGCGAAATCAATTACAAAAAGGTCTTTTTTGATTGGATGGAAATGTCTTTTGATTGGATGGGAATGAATGAAAAATTCTTAATTTTAAATCACCTCATATCGAATCCGAAAGTTTTTTTCTTTCCAGAGTTTGTGATACTATATCATAAATATAAAGATAAACCTTGGTTTATCCCAAGCAACTTACTTTTTTTTAATTTGAATATAAAACCAAATTTTAGTGAAAATCAAAATATCAAGGGAAAGCAAGAGGAGGATGATAATTTTTTAAATTTTAGCCCAGCAAATTCAAAACAATATTTTGAATTAAAGAAGCAAAACAATATTGAAGAATATTTTTTAGAATCGATTGAAAAACTAAAAATATTCCTTAAAGGA